TACCCCTGATTTTATGAAAAAACGCGCAAGCCCCTTATCGGATTTGAACCGATGACTTACGCCTTACCATGGCGTTACTCTACCACTGAGTTAAAGGGGCTCGTTTGATTCAATTCTTGAATTGATCCACTATGTGGATAAGCTAGATCTATGAAACTAGATTCGAAATTCAATTTCTAAATCTAGAAAAAGTAAGTAACCATATTATAAACTATATTATAATAGAATATTAATTAAATATTAAATAAATTTTTATTTCGAAGTTGAAATTAGTATTCGCGATTATAATTATTATATTCAATTCTTCTAATTGATAATGTATTCTAATTGATAATGGCATATAATGGATAATGGCGATTAGAATCAATCCGTCTTTAATACTTTAATATAAGAATAAAAAAATTCTATGGAATCTCAAAGGGGCCAAGATTCTTCAAATTGAGTCATACCATTTTCTTATATTGACAATTTCGAAAAACTGTTCATACTATGAACATAGTATGCTGGCGGTCGGACAAATGTGCCCCCATCGTCTAGTGGTTCAGGACATCTCTCTTTCAAGGAGGCGGCGGGGATTCGACTTCCCCTGGGGGTAGGGTATTACCGAACGGAAGTGGATCGTGGATTCTTTTTTTTTTTTTTTAATAAGGAATTGATTCTTCCTGGGTCGATGCCCGAGCGGTTAATGGGGACGGACTGTAAATTCGTTGGCAATATGTCTACGCTGGTTCAAATCCAGCTCGGCCCAATAATTCATTCATCTGCCATGAAATGATATAAACCCCTTGTTCTCACGAAATGCCTGATACGGAAAAATCGAATATATCTGTACTTGTTCTTTATTTGTTTTATTTTTTTTTCTCACAAATTCTGATCGTGCGAATCATCTAGACTCAGATCCGGATTTGTAAGTATAAAGTCTAAGAATAAAGAGTCTTTTTTTTTTCATTGAAAGATTTTTTTTTCGCCTTTGATTTGAAATAATGAAAAGATGACTAGCAATCCCTGTCTCTTTGTATCATTAAAGTGTATATCCATGTGAATATCACACTCCCCTTTCTGTTACAAGGCGTTGATTTCAATCGAAAATCGAAATCAATCAAAAATCGAAATATAAATAAATGGTTTGAATGAAATCTGTATGTTGTACACTTTATTGCATTTACCGGGGATTGTAGTTCAATTGGTCAGAGCACCGCCCTGTCAAGGCGGAAGCTGCGGGTTCGAGCCCCGTCAGTCCCGACGGATCTAATAATATAGTCAAAAAAATATAATAAAACAAATACATCAATTCATATTTCCCTCTTCTGCGAAAGGGGAGCAAATAGCACAATTTCATTTTCAGTCCCAAGGAGATACTTCGTTTTTTTATTTATTCTTATTCCTTTTTTATTTATTTAATATTTCTCTATTTAATTCTTATTTAATTCTATTAAAATAAAATATTTTCTATCGAAATTCTATCTAGTTAATTTTAAATTCTATTTACTATGTTAATTTAATTTTAATATTTTGAATATTTAATTTATTCTTAATTATGAAATTTATTAAATAAAATTTTTAAATTAATTAATTATTATTTAATAATTAATATTTTAATATTTACATATTCAATAGTTACATAATTAATAGTTACTTAATAGTTACACAACACAATTAAGATTTAACTATTTCATTTTTTTCTTTTTTCACCTAGTATTGATTAATAGAAACATATGTAAATTAGTACAATACTTAGTTTGATTACTCCCGACCATATAATGAAATCGAATCGAGTACCAGATCTTTTCCGGTAGCCACACAAATAAATCACACAAATAAATCGGATTTTTCCAATACAAAATGAATTTAATTGATAGAATCTTTTTTTTTTAAGCACCTTTTTTCTTGGCTCCGATTTTGTCTAATCTCATTCAAATTTGAAATTTCGCACTAAATAATATATTCTATGTATTTATTTACCAAGGAAAGAAGCTATTTTATTAAATAGAAAATATATTTGAAAAATAAAGATCAAAGAAAAATTAAGGATCCTTCTTTTATTATTCTATTATAGAGAGAATTTCTTTTTAAGGATTTTTTTTTGTTTTTTTTTTTGTTGAAGAAAAAACAAACCCTAAGCAAATGAATTTTGTATTGGTAGAATACTCTATTTTTTTTTATTCTATTTTTTTTTAATATATTAGGATCTTATCCTATTTTTTTTTGTTTTCCGATAAGATTCGATTATTAAAAAAGGAGTTTAGAAATTCACTCCCCTCTTGCTTCTATTATTTATTTGTTTGGGTTTGGTTGTAACCAATGGAAGTGGAAGGGAAGGGTGGTTACATGATACGTCTCTGATGATTGTACAAAGAAGTCAAGAATTTTTTAGTTTTTAGAGAAAAGAATATGAAAAATGAAAAAAAGTAAAGTAAAGAAATTTTCAATTGAACCAAGAATCTGTTTTTCAATTCGGTATGGATAAACAATCTTTCTATGTTATACTATTGAATTCTCGACAATGAAGCGATTTGATAGCTCAGATATTGTTATTCATGATATTGATCCGATTCAATATCATCGAGATGGAATTCAGCCCATTGAATTTATAGGTGAAAAACTTAGTATCTCTATGGGATTAAATCCCGAGTTTTTGCGAAGTAAAGAAAAATGAAATGATGACATTATGGAAGTAAATATTCTTGCATTTATTGCTACTGCACTGTTCATTCTAGTTCCTACTGCTTTTTTACTTATAATATACGTAAAAACAGTTAGTCAAGGTGATTAATTTGAATGAAACTTGACTTCTTAGTTCTTATCAATGATTGACGAAATAAAATGAAAAAGATTACTAGTTTGCGTTTTAGTTTTAGATAAAATAAATGGACTAGAATTAGCAATATTCTAGGAGATCCCATAGTATGATAGAAAGAAATCTCTTTTTTTTCTATCATACTAGCCATTTTTTTTTGTATTCTAATAGATAAAGTTATACTGTAGCAAGATATAAGTTTAGTATAGATATACATTCATCTAAAATCTCATATTGATATATCTCGATATCCATTATCTATATGGAATGTACGTAATGTCCCAAGTCTATTTCTTCATCTATTTTATGTTGATTCTAATTAATCTGAAATAGTCGAAAGGCAATTCTTACTTTTATTATTCTAATTCCTATAGTTCTGATTATTTTTAAGCTGAATCCACACATATAGTAATATTAGTTATTAATAAAAGAAAATCAACAAATCTTTTTTTAACATTTCGAAAAAATAATTGATGGAGGAGTTGGCAGGAAAGGAGTTCTATAAAAATTTTTAAGATTTCGACAAAAAGGATTAGTAAACACTGGCCATTTTTAACCCTTGAATCATGATAGGAAATAAGTCAAGTTAATAAAATAAGGTATATCATAAATCAATTTTATAATTTTCTAAAAGAATAAAACAAATACTAAACTAAGCAAAAACATATCTTATTTCCCATACAAAAGTCACTTAATTTTTATCACTTTGCATATTTAAGAACCAATAACTATTTAATAACTAATAAAAGAAGTATTTTTTTTATCTTTGAACAGGAAAGAGGCAAACAAAAAAAAAGGGAGGGCGATCCCTTCCCCCTCATTGTTGATATATAACTCTGGTAAGAACCGTTTTATCGAAATAGATAATTTAGGAAAAGTTGGGGTGGAATGAATTTCCTATCATTTGTATTCCTTTTACTTTGGAAATAGAAAGACCAGAATCATTGAAATATTTATTTGATTAAATTCTTAAATTCTAAAGGGTATTATTCATATATTATTCATAGAATAGATTACTTCACTCAAATCCAATTCTAGATATAGAATTTTGAAATGAAGATATTTCAAATTCAATTTAATTGAATTTAAACAAGAGTTAAATTTTTAAATCTTTGCAGAATAATGTATAAAACAATTGGTACAGTTTGATTTCTCAACTCAATTAGTAGTACCCCTAGAGTCCACTTCGTCCCCATACTACGAGTGAAAGGGAAAATGTAAAGACTACCATTAAAGCAGCCCACGCGAGACTTACTATATCCATGTGAGTTATATCCTCTATCTTTATGAATATGAACGAATTTTTTATTTTTTTATTAATTCATTTTTCTATTTAAGTTTAAGGAAGTTTTCTATTATTGTTCACTAATACTAATAATAGTAGAATCGCTGGCGCAGAGTCAAAAAAAAATATCTTCAATATATTGATGAAACACCCCCCCAAAAAAAAGCCAATTAATTTTAAGAAGTTTTTATATGATGACTGAAAAACTTTTAGTACAAACAAAATTAGCAGTAAGACTATTGGAAGTAGCAAGATGACTTTTCCTCCGCGTGCTACTGCTCCTGTTGGGGACAAATTCGACAAAGTATATCCGAAAAAGGGAATTGAGGCGACACCCGGATTTGAACTGGGGAAAAAGGATTTGCAGTCCCCCGCCTTACCACTCGGCCATGCCGCCAAGACGACACAAAATAGACAAAAATAGCGTGGACTCTTTTTTTTTTACTTGGACCATGAATCCCGTTTTTTTTTTAATCGCTTTCCTAAATTCCTAAAAAAAATCCTTCTTTTTTTGATTGGATTTCTCTTTTCACTTAATTTTGTTAGAGTATCTCAAAACATACACTATTTAAATTCTTTATGCGTTCTATTAAAATTAAAAAGTGACTTTTGATTCACAAAAGAAAAAATTAAGGACAAAATGGAACCGTTAACTATTGACTGTGAATTCACGAATGATTCATGGATTTGAATCAAAAATTGTAGTTCCCTAATCTTAATGATATCTTAATGATATAACAAAAAAATGAATAGCTAACCAATCCGTATTGATTCTTTTCAATACAAAATTATTCTCAATTTGAATTATAACACCAATTATGGGTATATGTAAACCCTAGAACATAAAATTTTACACAGATATCTAATCTCATATCTTAGAATAGAAATTTTGATAGAGCATGGCATGTGCTGTCAAAAACGGAACTGCAGTAAAAGCGGAGACAGGAATATATATATACATAGCCCTATCTAGTTATATCTGGGTATGCTTAATAAGCCTTCTTTTCTTATGCACTTCAATCGTTTTGTTTCTATATTATATATAATTCAAATATTATTTCATATTCTATATAAAATTATATATATATATATAAAAAAAAAAAAAATAAATAGATATATTTATATATATAAATAAAAAATAGAAAATATATACGTCTATGCAATTTTTTTTTTTTTACGGATACCCCCAATCATATTGGAATATAGAATATCATAATAATGGTAGAAATTGAATCACGCTTTGCTATTCGATACAAAACAAAAATTCCTAAGTCTAAGTTAAGTGTAATTTATCAACCCCTTTCCAGTTCTATCTCTTGCAAATTCGAATTTTAATATAAATTTGAATATAAAATTATCTTTATTCCACCGTTCATATGTATTTCATACATTCCATATCCATCTCTGGAGTTCGATAAAATTTTATGCGATTCTGTAAACAGAATAGAAATTCTATCATTGCCAGATCGATCCATATAATTGAATTGAATGAAGAACGATCCAATAATGTGGGATTTTCAAAATAGTTAATAAACGGTAAATTAAAAATGCTCGAGGATGGAAATGAGGGAATGTCTACAATACCTGGATTTAATCAGATACAATTTGAAGGATTTTGTAGGTTCATTGATCAGGGCTTACCAGAAGAGTTTTCTAAGTTTCCAAAAATTGAAGATACGGATCAAGAAATTGAATTTCAATTATTTGTGGAAACATATCAATTAGTCGAACCATTGATAAAAGAAAGAGATGCTGTATATGAATCACTTACATATTCTTCTGAATTATATGTATCCGCGGGGTTAATTTGGAAAAAAAGTAGGGATATGCAAGAACAAACAATTTTTATTGGAAACATTCCTCTAATGAATTCCTTAGGAACTTTTCTAATAAATGGAATATACAGAATTGTAATCAATCAAATATTGCAAAGTCCCGGTATTTATTACCGCTCAGAATTGGATCATAACGGAATTTCGGTTTATATCGGGACTATAATATCAGATTGGGGGGGGAGAATAGAATTAGAGATTGATAGAAAAGCAAGGATATGGGCCCGTGTGAGTAGGAAACAGAAAATATCTATTCTAGTTCTATCATCAGCTATGGGTTTGAATCTACGACAAATTTTAGAGAATGTGTGTTACCCTGAGATTTTCTTAGCTTTCTTGAATGATAAGGAAAAAAAAAAAATTGGCTCAAAGGAAAATGCCATTTTGGAGTTTTATCAACAATTTACTTGTGTAGGGGGAGATCCGGTATTTTCTGAATCCTTATGTAAGGAATTACAAAAGAAATTCTTTCAACAAAGATGTGAATTAGGGAGGATTGGTCGATTAAATATGAACCGGAGACTGAATCTTGATATACCTCATAACAATACATTTTTGTTACCGAGAGATATATTGGCAGCTACGGATCGTTTGATTGAAATGAAATTTGGAATGGGTACACTTGACGATATGAATCATTTAAAAAATAAACGTATTCGTTCTGTAGCGAATCTCTTACAAGATCAATTCGGATTAGCTCTGATTCGTTTAGAAAATGTGGTTAGGGGGACTATATGTGGAGCAATTAGGCATAAATTGATACCAACCCCTCAAAATTTGGTAACTTCAACTCCATTAACAACCACTTATGAATCTTTTTTTGGATTACACCCATTATCTCAAGTTTTGGATCGAACTAATCCATTGACACAAATAGTTCATGGGAGAAAATCGAGTTATTTGGGTCCTGGAGGATTAACAGGACGAACTGCTAGTTTTCGAATACGAGATATCTACCCCAGTCACTATGGGCGCATTTGCCCCATTGACACGTCTGAAGGAATCAATGTTGGACTTATTGGATCTTTAGCAATTCATGCTAAGGTTGATCGTTGGGGGTCTTTAGAAAGCCCATTTTATGAAATCTCTGAGGGATCACAAAAAGTACGGATGCTTTATTTATCACCAAATCGTGAGGAATACTATATGTTAGCAGCAGGAAATTCCTTGGCGCTGAATCGAGGTGTGCAGGAAGAACAGGTTGCGCCAGCTCGATATCGTCAAGAATTCCTGACTATTGCATGGGAACAGGTCCATCTTCGAAGTATTTTTCCCTTCCAATATTTTTCTATTGGAGCTTCCCTCATTCCTTTTATCGAGCATAATGATGCGAATCGGGCTTTAATGAGTTCGAATATGCAACGTCAAGCAGTTCCACTTTCTCGGTCCGAAAAATGCATTGTTGGAACTGGATTGGAACGACAAGTGGCTCTAGATTCAGGGGTTCTTGCTATAGCCGAACACGAGGGAAAGATAATTTATACTGATATTGACAAGATCATTTTATCGGCCAATGGAGATACTCTACGGATTCCATTAGTTATGTATGAACGTTCTAACAAAAATACATGTATGCACCAAAAAAC